TAAAATGAAGTATCCAGGCTCCGTTTAGAAAAAAACCGGTAAAAAATCTATTTATGATTACTATTTCTATCATATTCTATTTCTTTATATATTTATAATAGAAGTGATCTCAAACAGTTAATCAATCGAGTAATATGATGAATGCATTGAATATCTGTTGTAAGACATGAAATAAATTGTAAAAAGGAAGTCGTAGCAAAAGGACGTGGTATTGGGGCATTTGTCATATATGTGCAAATCCAAATCGGGCGGATCTTTACTCGGAGTAGAGCATAAACCTAAAAAAATTGAAGAAGCCCATTCAGGAACAAGAAAATTACATCGCGATTGAGATTGTATCTCGATGAAACAATACATCAATGAAAAGTTAGTTAGATAAATTTAGTAATTTTTTTTTATAGATAAACAAAACAGGCCAAAACCCATCTTTTTTGAAAAATGAAAGAAAAGCCCCTTTTTATACCTGGTATGAAAAATAAAATAAAATAAAAGAAAGCGCTAGAATCTACATCTACACATTGATTCTTTTTTTTTTTTTCGTTATTTTTGTTGAACCGTATGCATCAAAAGGTGCATGTACGGTTTCTAAGGGATACAACTTTATCCCAATCAACCGACTTTATCGAGAAAGATTACTTTTTTTAGGCCAAGGGGTTGATAGCGAGATCTCGAATCAACTTATTGGTCTTATGGTATATCTCAGTATAGAGGATGATACCAAAGATCTATATTTGTTTATAAATTCTCCTGGCGGATGGGTAATACCCGGAGTAGCTATTTATGATACTATGCAATTTGTGCGACCAGATATACAGACAATATGCATGGGATTAGCCGCTTCAATGGGATCTTTTATTCTGGTCGGAGGAGAAATTACCAAACGTCTAGCATTCCCTCACGCTTGGCGCCAATGAGTTTTTTATTTGATTTGAGAGAAAAAAGAAGACTATGCCTTCGCGCTATATGAAATATGAATATTAAGTAATAATAGCATGGCACTTCGAATTCGATATGATAAATTTTTTTAACCCTTAAATTATGTATCGAAAGAGTAGTATGAGATAAAAGGTATTTCCGATTTTATCTAATCTATCGGGAGGCCTATTTCAGCGTCACAAACTTTTTTGTTTTCACGCCGGGAGGCTCTTAACAATATTTAGGTTATGAAAGAATATGAAAATAAAAAAAATCTTGTTTTTTTATTTGAAAAAAAAAAAAAAAGAAACTTTGGGATTGCTAAATAACAGACGAAATAAATATATAAAGCAACGGAGCCATCATAGTATTTTTGAACTACTCCAAAAACAAAAAGAAGGGTGGTTATTGGACCATTTACCAACCCGAGTCTGATAGACCCTATATTTAATTTATTTGATATTTAAATAAGGTAAAAACGAATTCCATTATAGAGCCGTATGCAATGCGTAAAAGATGCCTGTACGGTTGTTCAATTATATATTTTATTATTCTTTATCTCTTCACCTTATCATCATGCGAGATAGAATAAACATTTATTATGTTATATCATCAGGGTAATGATCCATCAACCTGCTAGTTCTTTTTATGAGGCACAGACGGGAGAATTTATCTTGGAAGCGGAAGAACTTTTGAAGCTGCGCGAAACCGTCACAAGGGTTTATGTACAAAGGACAGGCAAACCCTTATGGGTTGTATCCGAAGATATGGAAAGAGATGTTTTTATGTCAGCAACAGAAGCCCAAGCTCATGGAATTGTTGATCTTGTAGCGACTGAATAAAAAAGAAAAAATAACAAAAATTTCAGACGAATTGATGATTTGAGATTTTATCTTCTTACCGGATTTAATATTCTATTCATTAATCTATTAATATAGAAATAAAATAATTCATAATCATCCGGTTAAGATCGATCTAAACCAGCCCATTATGTATATGATTCAATATGCCAACTATTAAACAACTTATTAGAAACACAAGACAGCCAATCAGAAATGTCACGAAATCCCCCGCTCTTGGGGGATGTCCTCAGCGACGAGGAACATGTACTAGGGTGTATGTGCGACTCGTTCAGATCATGGGCTAGGACAAAAGAAAGAAAACAATTGATCCAGTATCAACGATCAGTACCAGTGAATAGACTAGAATGGAAGAACTCCATTCAATATCTAAAAATAAAAAAGATCTATCCTTCTATTGTGGTATCAAATGTATGGTTTCCGTTGGTGCAAATCCAATCAACTCCGTTTTAAATTTAAGATGAGAAAGAATTCTCCATTGATAGCAAATGATATCCATTAAGCAGGGGAAATACTATTTTAAAAAGCAGAAAAATTATGCCTTACTCTTGCAAGAACGGACTAACAGGGTCAGCTACTCAGCTAATCTTCATAATTAAATACCGTTACTGTATAAGTAGATCTCATTGTGAAAGACCTCGTACTGGATAATTATGGGTAGAGCCAAAGAGTGTGAACTGTACAAGTTAACAATAACATTGATTAAATGAAAGAAGGGCTCCGGTGTATAGAGAGGACCTCACCGTTTAAGAAGTAACCATAGAAACGATGGAACCCACTATATCCATTTATATTTACTACTTTTATGTTTTATGTGTTTTTGATACCTAATATCAATACAATTTTTTTCTAGGCATTTCACCTAGAAAAAAAAAAAAAAAAAAAATCGTGGTCGGGAAGGTTATAGTAGCAAAAGCCATTGGAATTTAAATTTTATACATTGGAAGAATCCGTTTTGTTATTAATAGACTAGGATACGGGAAGGGAATAACTGAAAGAAAGGAAATCAATTAGTTATTCATCAAAGTTTCATTTATTCAATGACCAGAATTAAACGAGGGTATATAGCTCGAAGACGTAGAACAAAAATTCGTTTATTTGCATCAACCTTTCGAGGGGCTCATTCAAGACTTACTCGTACTATTACTCAACAGAAAATAAGAGCTTTGGTTTCGGCTCATCGGGATAGAGGTAGACAAAAGAGAGATTTTCGTCGGTTGTGGATCACTCGGATAAATGCAGTAATTCGCGAGAATAAAGTATACTTCAGTTATAGTAAATTTATACACAATCTGTACAAGAGACAGTTACTTCTTAATCGTAAAATACTTGCACAAATAGCTATATTAAATAAGAGTTGTCTTTATATGATTTCCAATGAGATCATAAAATAAAGAGATTGGAAGGAATCCGTTGGAATAGTTTAAATGGAGTTCCCTGGAGAATGAACTCTGGGAAGGTAGAGTAGAAATTAGTATGATAAAATATGATAAAGTATGATAAAGTCATCAAAATGAAGAAAGACGTTAAATAAAAAATATTTATTCCTCTTCTCCCATTTTTTTTCTTACGACAGGACATTTCGATTTTACTATTTTTCGAACAAAAAAAAAAACGTCAATCCGCATTTGAGTTTGGATTGGAATTTTATTTTGATTCAATTCAATTGAAGAGTCAACCTATTTTTTTTCTGGTTCTAAGACCAGCAGCTCTAGCGGTTGACTCGCTTCTTTCAAATTGTTTCTCATTATTAAGAAAAGGTAACGGAGATAAAATACGAGCTTGTTTTATAGCAATAGTAATTAATCGTTGTTGTTTTAAGGTCAATCTATTCACCCGTCTAGATAATATTTTTCCTTGTTCGCTAATAAATCGACTAATTAAACTCATGTTTCTATAATCAATTCGATCCCCCGATTGGATCGGAGGCAAACGCCTACGAAAAGATCGCTTAGATTTAAGAAAGATTCGCTTGGATTTATCCATGGTTTGTTTATTCCTTATCCTGAAAATCCCAATCCTATTTCTTAATTCTACATCATCTTTGATCCGATCGAAATAGGATTTGGTTTGTTTATATTTATTTGTTTATATTTAAATAAATTAAAAAAAAAATTCAAATAAATTATATATATATATTGTTATATATAATATGTAATTTTTCATCTTCCTTGGAAGACTGACACACGAGCGATCGGTTCGATCTATTTCTTTATCTCCCCATGAATCGTATGTTTGTAACAACAGGGACAGAATTTTCTCAATTCCAATCGACTAGGCGTATTGTGTCGATTCTTTTGAGTAATATATCTGGAAATGCCCATTGATTCCTTATTAACACGATTTCGAACACAACTGGTACATTCCAAAATAACCGTTACTCGGACATCTTTACCCTTAGCCATGAACCTCCTTTGGTTTTTGATTCACTCAATTCTTTAATTTTCCGACCCGAAGCAAGGAAGAAGAAAGGACACAAAAATAGAAGCAGGTAACTCGAAATCAAATTATGAAAGAAATATTTTGTTGCAATCAATATAGTAATAAATAATAAGTAATAATAGTAATAAATAATAAGTAATATAATGATTTCTAACTATATTTATAATTTTTAATTGCCGTACAGTATTTCATTTTCAGTTAAGTATCTTGTATGATATTGTTGCCCCAACCACCGCATTTCCATTCTATTATTAATTTAATTTGAGCCTGAGCCCGAGTTCATAGTTTCACTGAGGGTGAAACCGCTTTTTCTTTGTTTTTTTTTTTTTTTAGAAAGAATAAGTAAAAAAAGAAAAAAAGAAAAAACAAAGAAAAAAAGAAGGGAGGGGTAGGGATTAGTTACAGATATTTGATTGTATCTCTAATCTTCTTCCCCTTCCCATATCAATAGCTAGAATGAAAAAAAGGGGAATATCAACGCATCCGGAAAAAAACGATTGATCTCTATCAATAAACCTGCTAAAGACCCGAACCATAGAGTACTTACTACCGGTGCCACGGAGAGATATGTTTTTAGATCTCGCATTTTAAAAACTCCTCTTTCTGTATTCGTTATTGTAATTTTATTGTAATTTGTAATACATAATGGTAATACATATATGACCGGATGTGTATATGTAGTTAATGACTTACCACTTGTACGCGGAGTTCCTAATTCAAATTGAAATGTACAAAATAGATATTTATTAAAAGAAAAAAATACGTCCATTTCCGCCTTAAATT